AAAATCAAATAATTCTCTGTGGTGGAACAAAATATCTCTCATTTCTCCCTCGAAAATTCTTTTTTTTTTCAAAGTAATCTTGTTATGTTGCCTTGGCCTTGAACGGTGCATTAATCTTTTGAATCCGGTACCAACGGGTATCGTCCCTCCTAAAACAACGTTCTCTTTCAGACCTTTCAACCAATCGATACGACCCCGGAGAGCGGCCTTTGCTAAAACTCGAGCAGTTTCTTGAAAACTGGCTTCGGATATAAAACTTTGAGTATTCAGAGATGTTTTCGTTATTCCCAATAATAGGGCTCGGTAACAGATCGCTTCTTCCAAAGCACGTCCCGTTCGTTCAGCTCGCAACAATCCAATTAGTTCACCGGGTGAAAAAACATTAGACATTCCATCTTCTGAAACCAATACTTTTGATGTTATTTGACGCACAATAATTTCTATATGTCTATTATGGATCTGCACCCCCTGGGATCGATAAACCTTTTGGATCTTATTAACCAAAGAAATACGACTTTGCGCTATAATTAGCTCAGCACCAATCAAGAATCCCCAGGGAATGCCAAGAATTCTTGTTATACGCTCGTTCCAACCCTCAACTCTCTTTTCTAGGTTCATCGATATTGAATCAATCGAACGCACTTCTAATACCTGTTCCACTTTTGGAAGACCCTGTGTTATATCACCAGATCTCGATTTTTCATATATAAATGTAAGTAATATATCTCCTTCATAAAGCATTTCTCCATAATGGCCATGAACAGTTGCTCCTGGAGTCGCCAAATAAGGGTTAGCCGATCTTATTACTACAGAATCAATTTGAACAATTAGAACTTGACCCGATTTTAGGTGTGGTTCGTTTTTAGCTATACATACATTTTCACAAAGAAATTGCCCAAGGTTAATTATTGTATATGCTTTTTCACAAGAATTATGATGATAATTATGATAGAGAACATGCCAATTAAAATGGAATGGATTCAAAACGATGTTACTGCATAGATCAGGCTTATAAATTCTCCCGTTTTCGCTCATTAAATAATATTTAAATACTTGAAAAGTTTCCTTTAAATTGTCAAGTTGCAAATATTTAGTTATCGAGATCTGATTATGAGTTATTAAACGGTAAAATGAATAAAACTTTGCAACTTGAAGGGCTATTCCTAAAGGGCCTAACGAATTCCTAATTGGAATTAGAGGATCTCTTTTAATTGATTCTTTTATCACATTGTGATATTTTACATCGTTGAATGGGACCATTTGAAAACAATGATCCGATGACAAAATTATCAAAGATCGGCATTCCTTATTTCTATTCAACATACGAATAGTTCCTTGATTTTGGCTAAGGGATTGTTGAATCTTTGCCTTGGAATAAATAGAATAAAATGGATTGATATTAGTGCGATCTGACTCATTATCAGCGATCAATCTTGAACCGGAGAGATCATTCCTTTTTCTGATATACGAAATATGGGATTTCACTAAGTCAATTCTTAGAAAATCTCGAATCAAACCATTTGTACTTACTTCAACAAAAGAAGCGCGGGTCTCTTCAATAGAAGAAATTCTTTTGTCTCGATCCCAATTCAAGACTAAACAAGTCCGAACTAATTGAATGCTTGTGTCAGAAATTCCCTGAATTGGTTTTCCATTTCCATAAAGAATATAATTGACAACTTGAAGTTCCAGATTATCCCTTTCCCGCAACAGATCCTGGGGGAAAAGTTTTACTAAATTTATACCATCCGCTATTTCATATATAATTACGGGTCGAACTAAAACAAAATACTTTTTCTTGGTAGGTGTGATCCATTGGACATAGATCCAATTTTTAAATTTTTTTGATTCCGTAGAATTTTTTTTTTTTACCGTTCCGAGTGGTATCAAGATGCCGCTGTGTCGGGATATCTTATCCATCTCTCCAGGAAAATAGATATCCCCAGAAAAGATTTTTAATTCAATCCTTTTTTTTTTCTTCTCCACTCGAACCAATCCGCCTACTCGACTTCTTATATTGACAGTGATTGGTGTATCTACTCCAATGATACTATTGTTTCGTACCATTATGGAAGAAGATTCAGGTAAAATATGCACTTCCTCGGGAATGAAAAAAAATCGATCTACTTTCATTTGGTATTTTGGCTTCAATTCTTTGACTCCTCGATACTCAATTAAATCCTCTTTTTTGAAAATGGAATGAACTCCTATAGTCCTATATTTAGTAATTCCTGAACTCTTTTTTCTGTATTGAGGATCATCGAAATAAGCAAGAATACTATTTCTACGAAAAATGCCATTGAGAGGTATTTCAATCGAGATACCGGAAGGGGGCATTAGTTCTTTGTCTCGTTCTTGAATCGATTGGAATGGAATGATTAATCTATTTCTTCGCCTCTTTGCCAATAAATCCGAATTCTCGTGGAGAATAGCAGGATATATGAAATTAAAATGACCCATACATAGGATTCGATTAAGCCCTGAATAATCAGGAATCCCG